TCTTGCGTCTGGACTTAAAAGGGTTTAGCTTTAACCATGTTAATGGTCCCACATTATTGGTTGATAGAGAATCAAAGGAAGGTAGATTTACCAACAAATTACGAAATGCTATAGTTCTTACATATAATTTATTAATTTATTCAGAAGTAATTCGCGGGATTATGCACCTTTCTTTCTTAGTTCTAATGAACAAAAACGAACAAAGTGCATCTGGTTGGATCCAGCCTATTTTTGAAATAAACAACTCGCACACACTCCCTTTCCAAAAAAGATCAATACACCGAGCACTACACTTAGATTTATTAGATTTGTTGCTAAAATATCGGTATTAAATCTTAAACTCCCGGCGGATGGCCAGTACCCCAAGGAAAGGAAAGAATCAGTTACATTTTTCATATGATCTCCCCTTATAGATAGACTAAAAAAAAAGAACAGAGTTCTTTTTGTATCACGTCCCGCCCTCTTTTTTTTTCAATTGAAATTCCCAATAAGAATGATACTTAATTATAATTAGGTATCAGGCTATATCTCAAATCTCACATCAGTCCTTCCCAGAGTTATTGTCTCAACGAATAATTGTAGGAGTGAAATCTTGCTATAATTTTAAAAAGTCAAAAAAGACTTCTAGTATTTTTTAGGTTAAACTAAACAAAAGGATTCGCAAATAAAAGCGCTAATGCTACAACCAGCCCATAAATTGTTAAAGCTTCCATAAAAGCTAGACTAAGTAATAAAGTACCTCGTATTTTTCCCTCCGCCTCGGGCTGTCTCGCAATACCTTCTACAGCTTGACCCGCAGCAGTACCTTGACCAACTCCAGGTCCAATAGAAGCAAGCCCTACGGCCAATCCAGCAGCAATAACGGAAGCGGCAGAAATCAATGGATTCATGATAAGTTCCTCGCAAAAAAGAAAAAAATGGTTAATGATACAATCAAGAATTAGAACTTAACTATTCCGATTCATTCAAAACAAACTAAAACTCCGGACTAATATTATTGAATCATCCGAACTACCCCAACATCTCTTTTGGAGTTCCTATCCTCCACGAAGTCTTTATCTTTGTGAATTTATATTACTTTACTTGTTCTATTTTTTTTTGTTCCGAATCATTCTTTGAGTTCGTCGTTATTTTTCTTTATTTCAATTTAATCTACTTATTCATTCAATTCACAGCCATAGACCAGACGAAAGGAAAAGACTTCTCAGGTCCGGAGTAGGGCAAATTATATATATCATATATATCTCGAGTTCATATATAACTAGTCAATTATCACATATACATGCCTTTGTTACATAATGTAAACCAATGATTCGTATCTTAGATTCAATCGGATTCTATAAATTTTCTTTGAAACATCCACAAAAGTTCGCTTATAGCCATTAGATTCCATATATCTAATTGACCCCCTCTCCTAACAAAAACTTTTTTAGGACTCTAAGTTTTTGTAAACCTTTTTATTCCTTTTAGTTCTCAGCACATGGGATACAACATCGAAAATCTAAATCATTAATATTTAGATTTACTATACCAGAAAAATGGGAAAAAGATCTTTTTCCCATTTTTCCAACAATTCGCTCATATCATAATCTTTATTTGCTATTACTCTAGATTCTAGCTCGTAATATACCATACTTTGGATGTTTATTTTTCTTAAGTATAGTATCTTGAGACAGGCATACATTGAGTTGGGCTAAGCTAAGCAAAAACATAGTTCAAAACTAGTCAATGATGACCCTCCATAGATTCTCCTATATAAGCCGCAGCTAAAGTTGCAAAAATAAGAGCTTGAATACCACTTGTAAATAATCCAAGAAACATAACCGGTATAGGAACTACTAAAGGTACTAAAGAAACAAGAACAACAACTACTAATTCATCAGCTAATATATTCCCGAAAAGTCTAAAACTAAGTGATAAAGGTTTTGTAAAATCTTCTAAGATGTTAATGGGTAAAAGGATTGGGGTTGGTTGAATGTATTTACCGAAATAACCTAATCCTTTTTTACTAAGACCCGCATAAAAATATGCCAATGACGTGAGTAAAGCTAAAGCAACCGTAGTATTTATATCATTTGTGGGTGCGGCTAACTCCCCATGAGGTAACTCTATAATTTTCCAAGGTAAAAGAGCCCCTGACCAATTAGAAACAAATATAAATAGAAAGAGCGTTCCAATAAAGGGAACCCAAGTAACGTATTCTTCTCCAATCTGAGTTTTGCTCACGTCGCGAATGAATTCAAGAACATATTCGAAGAAATTCTGACCATCAGTCGGAATGGTTTGTGGATTCCGAACAGCTAGAGTGGCAGAACCTAATAAGATAGCAATTACAACCCAAGAAGTAATAAGTACTTGGGCATGGACTTGTAACCCCCCTATTTGCCAATAGAGATGTTGGCCTACTTCCACACCGGATATATCGTATAAGACTTTTAGTGTGGTGATGGAAGATGATAGAACATTCATATTGCCCTCTGACAGAAATAGAACTTTAATA